TTATTAATTATTGTAATAGAATTTATAATATAATAATTAATAAAATACGCAATAACTCCAAAAAACGTTCTGATACATCTGTAAAAAACAGAAACTAACACTAGGAATGTTTGACGAACAGTATAAAGAATCATTATTATTTCGACACAAGAAAAGGATTTTTCACACCCCTTTTCTTGTGTCGAAGACTAGGAAGACGAATAAACCCTCCCAGAAATATTTGCTCCCTTCATTTATATTTATCCGTTCTATTTCCCGTTTACTTTTGGATAGGATCTAGCCAAAGTGAAATGTATTAGAATGAAATGCATTTTTTACATTTCAATCTGACAATAGCAACATAGCCCCAATTTTGAAAAAAAAAAGAAGGGGTCAAGTCAAATAGTCTTTCTATATACTATGTCTAGGAATGTCGTACAAGGAATTCCCGGCATCTCATAGAAAAAGAGTCTAAAAGAACAAAATTCTTTTTCTAATTTCATTTTTTATCATAGATAATTGCTAATACTTGATGTCGATAAATACGCCAGTCTAGAAATTCATTTCGGACAATTGAACCTTCTCGAACTGTTTCTTTTTAAGAACCAAAAAGATTTGTGCCAAAATCACAGATGCGAAGAAGAACAAAAGACCTTGTACACGTAATGGATCTTGAAGTACTATTTCTGCATCTCCCTGACCAAATCCGCCCACATTAGGATTACTTGTCAACGGTTGATCCAATTTGATAGATTCACCTTCTGAAACAAGAAGTTCTGGCCCCGGAGGGATAATATCAACTACTTGACGTCCATCGGATGCATCCGCTATGGTTATTTCGTATCCCCCCTTTTCTTTTCGTAGGATTTTGCTTACTATACCTGTTGCTGTAGCATTATAAACTGTATTGTTACTCTTGCTCCCATCAGGATAAATTTGGCCCCTTCCTCTGTTTCCGCCTACGTATATAGGATATTTTAAGAAGTGAATGTCTTTCTTAGTAGCGGGGTCGGGGGAAAGAATAGGAAAGGTGATTTCACTATATTTCTGACCAGGAACAGGGCCTATGACAAGAATATTTTTTTGGTTGGGGCGATAACTCTGAAAAGACAGATTGCCCATCTTTTCTTTTATCTCGGGGGAAATACGATCGGGAGGGGCTAATTCAAAACCCTCTGGTAAAATAAGAACAGCCCCTACATTCAAACCCCCCTTTTTACCATTAGCAAGAACTTGTTTCAGTTGCATATCATAGGGAATTCGAACAACTGCTTCAAATACAGTATCGGGAAGTACCGCTTGCGGAACCTCAATATCCACTGGTTTATTAGCTAAATGGCAATTGGCGCATACAATACGTCCAGTGGCTTCTCGTGGATTTTCATAACCCTGCTGTGCAAAAATGGGATATGCATTTGAAATGGATGTACGAGTTATGATATATATCATGAGCGATATGGAAATAGATCGAGTAATCTGTTCCTTTATCCAAGAAAAAGTATTTCTAGTTTGCATGGTCCAACCATTGATCCCGAAAATTTCTACAATAAATTGGGGTAGGTCACTAATGGAGTTTCCTATCCACGATTCTGTTATTTACTGGAATAATAATATAATAATTTGACTGGATTAATATATAGGAATATAGGATGAATCTCCGGGATGGGTAGAAATATAAAGTTTTTTTCAATGCTTTGCTTATGTACAACTGCAAAGTAATAAGAAACATTATAATTAGATTAGGTAGATAATTTTTCAGTCATTCATTGAATGATAAATCACTACAAGTGACGGAGATACGCGATTTAAATAACGGAAAATCCAATATTTTAAAATTGTATCTAGAATGACTGGAAAAGTGGAAACAAGGCCAGATATAATTTGATCATTATGAACAAATCCAAAATCCTTGTAGACAAAGCCAATCAGCAGTTCCCAACCATGGGGCGAATGAAATCCGATACATAAATCAGTTAATAAAAGAAGAGAAAAAGCTTTTATTGTGTCACTTAAGTTATATAGGAATTCCTGAGCCCAAGAGTTAAGAATAACAAGTTCTTTATTACCCAAAATAGAATAACCACTTAGAATAATGAAACAGATTATATTTGTCGAGAAGTGCAAAATCGTATGAATACGACCCTCATTGTGTATCTTGATTAATTGGATTGTTTCTTTGTGAATTCCTATACGAAGGTTTTGTAGATGTGTCTCCGAGTATTCCTTGATCATTTCCTCTAAGAGGAGGAGTTCCTTTAATTCTTTGAATTTTTCTAGAATACTATTTTCTTCAATATCATTCAAAAAAGTTTCGGATTGCTTAGTATTCCACCAATTTGTAATCCATGATTCCAGACTTTTTTGAAATGAGAGCGAAATCCACCAAGGCAAAAATACTATAGATGCAAGATAGAAAAGAGGAGTTAATGCTTTCTTTTTTGCCATTTTTTCATCTGTGAATTGTTAATGAATCTTATTCGTCGACTTTATGTAATCTAATATTTCTCTCACGCATCAGTTCTATTACAAGTTATCGAATCTATGAATCTATTCACTCTTTTTTATTATTTTTTTTTTTTAATTGTTCCATATATGTCTGCTTTGACTCGAATGGATGTTCTGAAGAAATTTCAATTAAGTTATGTTATAGAAAAAGAGGATTCTTGCGTTTTTGCCCTCCTGCTGAGAAAGCATGCATTTGTCGGCTCATTTCTTAAAATACTTCAATTGGTACACGCAAGAAATAGGCCAATTCAGCAGCTTTTTGTTCCATTTCCCGTGGAGTAAAATTCTCATCAGTACGAGTCAATGGAATGGCTCCCTGGCCTTTGATATCCATATAAAGGACACGACGAGCATAAATACCCTCTTTAACTTCTACTCTGACGGACTGAATATCTTTTATAAGAAATCGGAGGAAGACCCGACGATTTTTTCCAGGAAATCCCCAACGAAAAATACACACTATTCCGTCTTTTCTATCAAATCGATCATAACCACTACCTACATTCCACGAAATTGTGCACCACAAATAAGAGCTAATAAAAAGACCCGCGATCCCATAGAAAGACATCACAATTCCTTGTGGAAAAAAAACGATTTCCTGAGACGGAAATAAAGATATCAAATTTCTACCAAGATAACTCGAGGTTCCAACCAACAAGAATCCTAATGAACCTAAAAAAAGGATAACAGCCCAGCAGAAATTACTTGTTTTTCGAGCCCCTGTTATAGGTTCTATCCATATATGTTCTGATCGACAACTCATACTTGATCCAGTTGCTTTTTTTTGGAATTGAGAGAATACCCCAAATGAATTTTACTTTAGTCCTTTTGTTTCCGAAGTAACTCGCATCAACTAGCACTAGTTTGATGTGAACCTTTAGGAGTAATTCATTAAATTGGTTAGATCTAAACTAATAACATACCCTTCGTATGATCTCACTAAAGATAGCCACATGCATATAGATAGACCAACTTTACAATTCAGCCGTCCGCCAATTCGGGTCTATTTGAAAATAGCTAGAATATAGCATTTTGGGAGATTTTCGTCGGAAGACGCTTATACCATATTTTGCTAAAAGGATATCTGTGTTATGATACAAGCGTCAGTTTAAAAATGAGATTTTGTGCCCTCGGCTCTAAACAATCTTGTTTTTTTGAACATGAAGAAATAAAGAAGCCATTGCGATTGCCGGAAATACTAGGCCTACTAAAGGGACCAAAACAGAGGGAAAGTTAAGAGTTGTCATAGAATGGGTACCTCGCTTTACTATTTGTACCTGTTATTATTATTTAGATTTTATATTTATAGAATATAAAGATATTATATATAAAGATATCTTATATCTTATTATAAGTATAATTTGATAATTCTAAATTGGAATTATTATTACTTAATATCTCTCTAATCTATTCTAATTCTAAATGAGTATATAATGTAGTTTTTCATCCCTCTACATGAAAGATTTGAAAGGATATGGATGAGATATTATTTGATTCATTTTTTTCTCTTGTCTTCAAATTTAATTTACTAAGCAAAAAGTTTCTTAAAAATGAATTAGATTCTATTTATTTAGTTTTATATATTAAAGGGTTTGTTAGAATCCCATCCAGCAGGGATTCTTAGTCAAAATAGGATTATCGTAAGGTATAGAAAGATAAAATTCTATTATTCCGATAAACTAATTACTTGTTTGCTCAAAATAATTCAACTTCATGTTCTAATTTTGATTCAAAGGAAAGAAAGTGTGGAGTTGAAATAACTCACTCAGAACGCTTTTTAAAGGATTACGTGGTACGATTAGATCGAATAAGCCCTTCTGGAATAAATACTCAGCCGCTTGTGAACCTTCGGGTACTGTTTTATTTAATGTTTGTTCAATTACTCTTTTACCCGCAAAGGCAATGTAGGCATGGGGTTCGGCAATAATGATATCCCCCAACATACCAAAACTAGCTGTCACCCCGCCGGTAGTAGGAGATGTAAGGATTGGTACATAGAATAACTTTTTATTTGATTGATAATCATATAAAGCAGCAGATATTTTAGCCATTTGCATCAAGCTCAAACTTCCTTCTTGCATGCGTGCCCCTCCGGAAGCACACACTATAATAAGAGGTAGAAATTCTTTAGTGGCGTATTCAATCAAACGGGTAATTTTCTCCCCAACTACGGATCCCATACTACCCCCCATAAACTGAAAATCCATAACCCCAATTGCTACGTTAATACCGTTTAATTGCCCTATACCTGTTTGAATAGCCTCGGTTAATCCTGTCTTTCTTTGATAAGAATCGATACGATTTTTATAAGGCTCCTCCTCCGAATGAAATTGAATGGGATCCAGAGAGACCATGTCTTCATCCATAGGCTCCCAAGTACCCGAATCAATCAAAAGTTCGATTCTATCAGAACTACTCATTTTCAAATGATATCCACATTGTTCACAAAGATTCATTTTTGATTTAAAAAATTTCTTATAATTTAATCCATAACAATTTTCGCATTGAACCCACAA